GTCTAGCAGAAACCATTAAAGGGTTTCAATTGATCCTTTCCGGAGAATTAGATGCTCTTCCTGAGCAGGCCTTTTATTTAGTAGGTAATATCGATGAAGCTACCGCGAAGGCTATCAACTTAGAAATGGAGAGCAATTTGAAGAAATGACTTTAAATCTTTGTGTACTGACCCCTAATCGAATTGTTTGGGATTCAGAAGTGAAAGAAATCATTTTATCTACAAATAGTGGTCAAATTGGCGTATTACCGAATCATGCTCCTATTGCTACAGCTGTAGATATAGGGATTTTGAGAATACGCCTTAAGGACCAATGGTTAACGATGGCTCTGATGGGCGGTTTTGCTAGAATAGGCAATAATGAGATCACTGTTTTAGTAAATGATGCGGAAAAGGGTAGTGATATTGATCCACAAGAAGCTCAGGAAACTCTTGAAATAGCAGAAGCTAGTTTGAGAAAAGCTGAAGGAAAGAGACAAATAATTGAGGCAAATCTAGCTCTCCGACGAGCTAGGACAAGAGTCGAGGCTGTCAGTGCAATTTCATAACTAGTTGGTTCGTTCAAATAATCAAAAGAGTTTCTGTTTCTAAACCCTATTTTGATTGCATTCACTCGACAGAATCCAATCAAGCAGAATCCAATTTTGATACAACGCAATTCAAAAATGAAATAAATAAAAATACAAAATCTATAAAAAGAGAAAAGGGTGGGGCAAAAAACTTATTAGATACCGGAGTCAATGGTATCTAATAAGTTCTACCTACTATTGGATTTGAACCAATGACTCCCGCCATATGAAAGCAATACTCTAACCACTGAGTTAAGTAGGTCATTTATCATCCCAAAAAGAACCAAATGGAACCCATCCCGTCGATGGATTATAAATATCATATTCCTTATAAGCAATAATAATCGAACCAATACCACTCAAAAATTTAGGATGTTGGATCATAGAATATTCATCTTGACAACAAATTATATACATGATAAAATATGCATCACAAGCACTAAGGGCTATAGCTCAGTTGGTAGAGCACCTCGTTTACACGCGCGCCAATGTTTTTTCAGGGGAATCCACCATACAATCCAAAAAATGGATCTTATTGAGAAATCTACGTCTTACTCTATAATAACTTTAAGAGAACAATAGCCTGACGAGAGGTTCGGTCCTGTTTGAGTGCCCTTTTAGGTACCAAACAGGCCCCATCTTGAGATATTGATAAGGTGCCGTATATTCAATGCCAGGCCTAATGAGTATAAGGCCCTCAAAAAATCTCTTTTCGTCCTATGAACTTGAAGGTGTATGAAGTTTCATATTGGATTTTTTAAGCCGAACGATAGAGACTTCATTTAACTTCAAATTCGAGGCCAAAGGCAGACCTACGTCAAAATAACTTCACCTTTGAAACACTTTGGTAGTGCTCCTGAATTAGAATCCCAAATAATGAATCAGAGCACATGGAGCCATCTCCTTATCTTATTTTTCTGTCAAGAAAAAATATGGCGGATTGGCTGATATTTCTATCAGTTAATGAAAGAGCCCAATGCAAAAAAAATGCATGTTGGGTCTTTGAAACAGTTCATATCATTTTGATAATAATAAGTTTGGTCTGTTTTACCGAGAAGGTCTACGGTTCGAGTCCGTATAGTCCTATAAAAATAAAAAAAATGAATAAAATTCATATTTTCATTTGAAATAAAAAATTGTATAATTTTGATTTCTTCATTCTTGTTTGTTGCTTGTAACTGACCGGTTGGTTCATCGAAACAAAATTTGTCCTAAAAACTCACTCACGGGAATCGTTTAAAGCAGAACAGAAAAGCCAAAAAACGGATTTCAAGGGATCGAATCCATTTTTTTCCAAACAAACCAAACCTTAGTCATTAATCATCGGAGGGAAATTCCATATTCATATGAATTTTCCTGCCCACAATCAAGGGGTTAAGCCAGTGATACTCCTTTTCTTTGGTATACCTTACCAATACCCGGCGAAGAACACCAAAACAAAAAGGGGGGGTGGTCTTCTTTTTCTGTATTCAATCAAGAGACAACCCCACCCAGATCTAATAAACGGAATATACCAACACTAAGATATTCGAAATCCTGAGATGGAAATACCTACCCATTCTCGTACATTTGAATACTTGTTCTATTCTAAATTACTAAGAAAAAAAACCCCCGACTCTATTCCTAAAAAATGAAAAAATCAAAATATCGAACTCACATTTTGATAAAGAAAATTCAAATAATCAAAAGAATAATAAATTCGAAATTCTTAAACACAAAATAATAATTCTATTTGCTTTCTTTAGGAAGAATCCTGGGCGAAAACAAGAAAATTTGTCTAAGTGTAACATCTAGAGTTATACTAACTAAAGCAATTAAAGAAAATTGAACTAAAAAAATGAAGTAGACTGGAAATAGGATCCCGATCAAGTCAGTCGATAAATCTTGAAATGAGATATGCCCTGCAATAATCAAAGGAAACTAGACAGTTTG